TAAAACTTATAATAATGTAAATAAAAACTTTTGGAACCATAAAAAAGCGGCTCGGGAGTTGATGGGTGTATATTTTATGTTTTTATGGGTGGATTAATAGTTAAGTTAGGACTAACCTTTTATGCAGGCGGGGCCTTGTTGGGTTCCGCCTAACACTTTTTTAAATTTTATTAGATTAATCAAAAAAAACTTATAATAATGTAAATAAAAACATTTTGAAGCCATAAAAAAAACGGCCCGGGACTTTCCCGTTTTTTGAATTTGTGTGTATAAATGTTAGTCATCTTAGGGGTTTTAATGTCCTAGGGGTTTAATATTCTACTAGCGGCTCGGGAGTTGATGGGTGTATATTTTATGTTTTTATGGGTGGATTAATAGTTAAGTTAGGACTAACCTTTTATGCAGGCGGGGCCTTGTTGGGTTCCGCCTAACACTTTTTTAAATTTTATTAGATTAATCAAAAAAAACTTATAATAATGTAAATAAAAACATTTTGAAGCCATAAAAAACGACTCGAGGTTTTCCTGTTTCCGGGGGGTTTACAGGAGCGTTAGCTATCTCAGGAGTTTAGGGGGGTAGGGGGGTTTAACGCGAAAAAGCCAAAAGGGGGTAATATAGATATCTTCCGACTAAATTTCACTACTTTATGTCCTTGATATCCTTATATGTAATTCTTTTGTAAAGACCTTTCACCACTCATACTATTTCCCTGCTTCCTAAGATGATTCCCACCTTATCAATTAGATTGCCTGCACTGTGAAATGTCCATTGAAAAGGAAAGAAAAAAAAAAGAACTATATGCCCGATGGAAAGAACGCTCGGCATGGTGGCCGCTCCCGCTATTGTTTTCCACCATTAACTTATGCCCCTTAGGATGAAGTTTATGGGGAGGTTTACAATATGTGGCCCTGAAATAGGAACCAAATGCCAGGAATAAATCACTGTGTGAAACCCCCACAATGTTTGTCCCTCACCTTCAATAACCGTTGGCATTAAGAAATGGACTTGTTGGTCGGCTCTTACTACATTAAATATTTGAGTTTGACGGAATTTTGAGTAAAGGTATAACTTGACTTATGAGTGTTTGTGTTAGGTCTTAAGTTTCGTCCGGTGTTTGTAAGTGTTTGTTAGTCTTATTATCTTGCTTTATGTAAAATATTCGTGTCGTATAATACTTGAATGGTTAAACCCTAGATATGGTGATAAAACATAGATGTACTTGAATGCTATATGATATGGTTAATATAAATTAATGTTGATAATACATATATGTATTTGAAATTATTGTACATATACTACAAAGAATAGTTTAACTAAGAATCCTGGCTTTGGGAGCCAGGGGTGGGAGTTAAAATCTCCTTTCTTTGAGCAGTAGGGAGGACTTTAACCTCCGACATCTGGTTTACAAGACCAGGGCTCTGACGCTGAGCTACTAGTGCAAGCTCATTCAAGTGCTTTGTCCTCCGCATAGCCTGCTAGTGGTGTAAGGACTAGGAAGAGGAAAAAGTATAAAAAGGATGCGATTTGTCCGATAATAACGAACGGGTGTGATACAGGTATTCCCCCGATTCAGGTGAGAATAATAACGTCTGCGATCAGGGTTCAAAACAAGAATTGTGTAAGTGGTCGGAAAGTGAGGCTTCGTTGTTTAGATGTGTGTAGAAATGGTACGAGTATCAGAATGAGGATTGAAGCTAGGAGGGCTAAGACTCCCCCTAGTTTATTGGGAATGGAGCGTAGGATTGCATATGCGAACAGGAAATATCACTCTGGCTTAATGTGGGGAGGAGTGACTAGTGGATTGGCGGGGGTGAAGTTGTCTGGGTCTCCTAACAGGTTGGGTGAGAATAAAGCTAGACATGTAAGGGCAATGACAAGTACTGCGAAGCCTAACAAGTCTTTGTATGAGAAGTAGGGGTGGAAGCTTATTTTATCGGCATCTGAATTTAGACCGAGGGGGTTATTTGACCCTGTTTGATGAAGGAAAAGGAGGTGGACCATGGTTGCGCCTGCAATTACAAAGGGGAATAAAAAGTGGAAGGCAAAGAATCGGGTGAGGGTTGCATTGTCTACTGAGAATCCACCTCAAATTCATTGAACAAGGGCGTTACCCACGTAGGGTACTGCAGAGAGCAGATTGGTGATAACGGTGGCACCTCAAAAGGACATTTGGCCTCAGGGTAGTACATAACCGACGAAAGCAGTTATTATAACTAGAAGTAATAGGACTACTCCGACGTTTCATGTTTCTTTATAGAGGTATGAGCCGTAGTAAAGTCCGCGGCCAATGTGGGCATAGATGCACACAAAGAAGAAGGATGCACCGTTGGCGTGAAGGTTTCGGATGAATCACCCGTAATTTACGTCTCGGCAAATATGAGCAACGGAAGAAAAAGCTGTAGCAATATCAGAGGTGTAGTGTATGGCTAAAAATAGTCCTGTGAGGATTTGAATAATCAAGCAGAGTCCTAAGAGAGAGCCGAAGTTTCATCACACTGAAATATTTGAGGGGGCGGGTAGGTCAACTAGGGCATTGTTTGCGATTTTGAGGAGAGGGTGTGTCTTTCGTAGACTTGCCATTAGTGGGTTCTTGTAGTTGAATAACAACGGTGGTTTTTCAAGCCATTAGTTCTGGTTAAAGTCCTGGCAGGAATTATGACTTACATTATGTCTTTATTTTTAATTGGGTTAGTTCTAGGGTTGGTTGCAGTTGCTTCTAACCCTTCTCCTTACTTTGCTGCCTTAGGGTTAGTAGTTGTGGCGGGCATGGGGTGTGGAGTATTAGTTGGTCATGGGGGACCTTTTCTATCGCTGGTGCTGTTTCTGATTTATTTGGGTGGCATACTAGTTGTGTTTGCGTATTCGGCGGCACTTGCCGCTGAGCCCTACCCGGAAAGCTGGGTAAGTGGTCCTGTTGTAGGCGACATGTTGATATACTTAGTAGGGGTAGGGGTGGCTTCTAGTGTATTTTGAGGGGGGTGATATGAGTCCTCATGGGTGCCGGCTGATGAGCTTAGTGAGCTCTCTGTCTTGCGAGGTGACATTGGAGGGGTTGCGCTAATGTACTCATTAGGGGGAGGGATGTTAGTACTTAGTGCGTGGGTTCTGCTTCTTACCTTGTTTGTTGTGTTGGAGTTAACTCGAGGACTAAGTCGGGGGACCCTTCGGGCAGTTTAACGGGTAAATAATAGGACAGCAAGGGTCAGGGTAAGAAGGAATAGGGTTAGGTATGTCTTAATTATTCCTTGTTGGGTATTGCTTGTTGTTGTAATTAGGGGAATATTTGATGAAGAGATTGCTTTGGGACCGATTTTCTCTAGTCAAGTTTGGTCAATCAGCTGGCTGGCAAGTGTCTGTCCTAAAACTAGATTTAGTTTCGGGGTAAATCGGTGAATAATCGATGGGAAAAAGCCTAACATGTTGGAGAAGTGGTGGGTAATTAGATTAGGGGTAACTTTGTACTGTTTATTGGTGAGTGTTGCTAGTTCGAGGGCAATAAGTAATCCCATAATTGTAACCACGAGGGCAGCTAATTTAAGCAATGGGGGTATAGATATCACAGGGGTCTTAAGGGGGGTAATGCTTGAGATAATTAGGAGGCCAGCGACAATGCTTCCTCATGCAAGTCGCTTTAAGGGGTTAATAACTGCTGGGTTATTTTCATTGATGGGGGAAATAGCGTTAAACCGTGGGTGGCCCATTGAGACAAAAAACACTACGCGGAGACTGTAGATGGCTGTGAATGAGGTGGCTAGAAGGGTTAGGACTAGGGCTCAGGCGTTTAGGTGGGATGTGTTTAGTGCCTCAATAATGGCATCTTTGGAGAAGAATCCTGCCAGGAAGGGGGTGCCTGTGAGGGCTAAACTACCAATAGTGAGGCAGGAGGATGTAAAGGGGGCAAGGTGATGTATGCCTCCTATTTTTCGGATATCTTGTTCGTCGTTGAGGCTGTGAATAATTGAGCCAGAACAGAGGAATAGTATTGCCTTGAAGAAGGCATGGGTGCAAATGTGGAGGAAGGCTAGTTGAGGTTGATTCAAGCCAATAGTAACTATTATTAGGCCGAGTTGACTTGATGTGGAGAATGCTACGATCTTTTTGATATCATTTTGGGTTAGGGCACAGGTGGCTGTAAATAGCGTCGTCAGGGCACCTAGGCATAGGCAGGTGGTGAGGGCAGTTTGATTATTTTCCAGGAGGGGACTTGTTCGTACTAGGAGAAAAATACCGGCAACGACTATGGTGCTTGAATGCAGTAGGGCAGATACCGGCGTAGGACCCTCCATAGCAGAGGGGAGTCAAGGGTGAAGACCAAATTGGGCCGACTTGCCTGTAGCGGCAACGATCAGCCCTAGTAGTGGTAGGGTGAGATCTATATCTTTCGTTGCTACAAAAATCTGTTGTAACTCTCAGGAGTTAGCGTTGGTTGCTAGTCATGCTATTGTGAATAGCAATCCAATATCTCCGACCCGATTATACACAACGGCCTGAAGGGCCGCTGTGTTGGCATCCGCTCGTCCGTATCATCAGCCAATGAGTAGAAATGATATAATGCCTACTCCCTCTCAACCAATGAAAAATTGGAACAGATTGTTTGCTGTAACAAGAATAATTATGGCAATAAGGAAAATTAGGAGGTATTTAAAGAATCGGTTCATATAAGGGTCTGCGTGTATATATCATGATGCAAACTCTAGAATAGACCAAGTGACGTAGAGGGCAATGGGGACAAAGATAACTGAATAGTGATCAAATTTGAAGCTAATGTTCACGTCGAAGGTTAGTGTATTCATTCAATTTCATGAGGTGATGATTGCTTCTGCGCCCTCGTTAAGAAAGAGAAATAGGGGAATTAGGCTAACGAAGAAGGCTAGGGCGACCGCTGTCTTAACATGGGAGACGGCCCAGTCGGGGTTTCGGGGGCGAGGCTCCAGGGTCGTAAAGATAGGATATGCTAATAGTAAAAAGATAATGACTAAGCTGGATGATATAATAAGTGATGAGGAGTGCATAGCTGCTACTTGGATTTGCACCAAGAGTTTTTGGTTCCTAAGACCAATGGATGAGCTGTTATCCTTTAGGAGCAGACCGAGTGAGCCCTGGGGTCCAACCAAGGTCACGGAGATTAGCAGTCTTCGTTGCTGGCGAGCCTCTCTCGGTGGATAAGGGGATTTTAACCTCTGTCTTTAGAATCACAATCTAATATTTTTGTTAAACTATATCTACAGGTGGTTCAGCCTCATACTAATTCGGGCTTTAAAACAAGTAGAAGCAGAGGGAGGAGGTGAAGGGCTATAACTAGGTGTTCCCGGGTATAGGAGGGGTTTAGGCTAATAATATGTGCTGGGAGGGGACCCCGTTGGGTCATGAGGAACATATAAAGTGAATAGCTTGCGGTAATAAGGGTTCCTGCCCCTGTGAGTACGAGGGTTCATCATGATCAACCAAATAATGAGGTAATAATTAAAAGTTCCCCCATGAGGTTTGGCAGAGGGGGAAGGGCTAAGTTTGCGAGGCTGGCAATAAATCATCATGTTGCTATGAGTGGAAGCACTATCTGTAATCCGCGGGCTAATAGTATTGTCCGGCTATGGAGACGTTCATAATTTGTGTTGGCTAAGCAGAAGAGGGCTGAGGATGTTAGGCCGTGTGCAATTATAAGGATTACGGCTCCGGCAAGGCCTCAAGGTGTTTGGATAAGAATACCTCCAACGACTAGGCCCATGTGGCTTACGGATGAATAGGCGATGAGGGATTTAAGATCTGTTTGGCGAAGGCAGGTGGAGCCAGTTATAATAACACCTCAGAGGGCGAGGACAATAAAGGGATAGCTTAATTCCTTGGTGAGAGGTTCTAATATAACTATTATTCGGATCATGCCGTAGCCTCCTAGTTTTAGAAGAACTGCAGCTAAAATCATTGAGCCTGCAACTGGGGCTTCTACATGTGCTTTTGGTAGCCAGAGATGTGCTCCATATAAGGGTATTTTTACTAAAAATGCAATTAGGCAGCCTGCTCATCAAAGTTTGTCAGCATAAGATGAAAGGGGGGTAGAGTTAGCATACTGGATGGTTAAGAGGGAGAGGGAGCCTGTATCCTTTTGAAGAAGCAAGAGGGCAACTAGTAATGGGAGAGAGCCTGCTAGGGTATAAAACAAAAAATATACTCCTGCATTAAGGCGTTCTGCCTGGTTGCCCCACCGAGTAATAATAATTAGTGTGGGGATGAGAGTAGCTTCAAATATAACATAAAATATAAGGAGTTCAGTGGCACCGAATGCTATAATAAGGAATACTTGCAGAGATGTTAATAGGCTAATGTACGTTCGTTGCCGGTTAATAGGTTCGAGTGCTGTGTGGCTTTGGCTTGCCAAAATTATGAGAGGGAGTAGTCAGCAGGTAAGGACAAGGAGGGGTGTCGAGAGGGGATCTGTGGCTATGAAGGGTGTGAGGCAAGATCAGCCTGTTTCGGATGTATTTTTTAGTCAAGTGAGGCTGGCCAATGCAATGATTAGGCTGTGGGAAAGGGCAGTAGGTCACAATCACTTGGCAGGGGCAAGCCAGGCTGTGGGAAGAAGCATTAGGGTAGGAATTAGGATTTTTAGCATTGTAAGAGGTTTAAGGTTTGAAGGCGATCTGAGCCATGTGTGCGAGCTGTGGCTACTAGTAGGGCAAGCCCTGCGCTTGCTTCACAAGCTGAAAAAGCCAATAGAAGCATAGGAGCCGCAGAGAAACTTGTGGAGCCTAGTTGAAGGGTTCAAATTGAAAGTCCAATAAATAAAGAGAGCATCATCCCTTCTAAGCATAAAAGAGCGGAGAGGAGGTGGGTTCGATGGAATGCTAGGCCTGTCAGTCCTAGGGTAAAGGCCGATGAGAAAGCGAAGTGAGCGGGAGTCATTAGACAATTATGGACTTTAACCATAAGCTTTTGAGCCGAAATCAAATATTTTTCTTAAACTAATTGGCTATTCGGCTCATTCCAATCCTCCTTGAATTCACTCGTAAACTAAGCCAAGGGTAAGAAGAATAAGCACGGCGACGGCTCAGAAGAGTGTCAGTAAGGGGGAAGTTAATTGGTCCCCTCAGGGGAGCGGGAGGAGAAGGGCAATTTCTAAATCGAAAAGGAGGAAAAGAATGGCGACTAGGAAGAAGCGGAGGGAAAATGGTAGGCGGGCTGATCCTAAGGGGTCGAAACCGCATTCATAAGGGGAGAGCTTTTCGTGGTCGGGGGTCATTTGGGGAAGCCAGAAGGATACAATGGCTAGGACTACGGAAAGCAAAATAGTGATGGTAATTACAGCTATTGCTACGTTCATTATCTTTCCTTGGATTTTAACCAAGACCGGGTGATTGGAAGTCACTTATACTAGTTTTAATACTAGAAAGATTAAGAGCCTCATCAGTAGATAGAGATATATAGGAATAATCACACAACGTCTACGAAATGTCAGTATCAGGCAGCTGCTTCGAACCCGAAGTGGTGCTCGGATGTAAAGTGGTATTGGATTTGTCGTAGGAGGCAAATAGCTAAAAATGTGGAGCCTATAATAACGTGTAGTCCGTGGAATCCAGTGGCTACGAAAAAGGTAGAGCCGTATACGCCATCTGCAATTGTAAAGGGGGCTTCATAGTATTCCAGGCCTTGAAGAAATGTAAAATAAAAGCCTAGAAGAATAGTTAAGGCTAGCGATTGAATGGTTTGTTTTCGTTCACCTTCCATAATGCTGTGGTGGGCTCAGGTGACTGTTACCCCGGAGGCAAGTAGGACAGCTGTATTAAGGAGGGGTACTTCAAATGGGTCAAGAGCTGTAATGCCCGTAGGAGGTCAGCAGCCCCCTAGCTCAGGAGTGGGGGCGAGGCTTGCGTGGTAAAAGGCTCAGAAGAATCCTAGGAAAAAAAATACTTCGGAGGTAATGAAAAGAATTATTCCGTATCGAAGACCTTTTTGTACGGGGGGCGTATGATGTCCTTGGAATGTACCTTCTCGTACGATGTCTCGTCATCATTGATATATTGTAAGAAGTAGTAGAGCTGTTCCTAAGGTTATTAAGGTTGTTGAGCGAAAATGAAATCAGGTTGCGAGGCCTGATGTTATCAGTAGGGCAGCAATTGCCCCTGTTAGGGGTCAAGGGCTGGGGTCAACTATGTGGTAGGGGTGTGCTTGATGGGCCATTAGACGTTTTCTTGTAGATATAGTGTTAGTAGGAGAACGAAGACGTAGGCTTGAATTATTGCTACAGCAACTTCTAATAGGGTAAGGAGGACCAGTACTGTTGTTGTGATGATTGCCACGGTTGGTATTAGGGGGAGAAGTACGAAGGCGCCTGTAGCAATTAGTTGAATTAAGAGGTGACCAGCTGTTAAATTGGCTGTTAGTCGTACTCCTAGGGCAAGGGGGCGGATAAAGAGGCTAATTGTTTCGATAATGATAAGTACGGGGATAAGGGGGCCGGGTGTGCCTTCTGGTAGGAGATGTCCTAGGGCATGGGTTGGTTGGTTTCGCATGCCAATAATGACAGTTGCTAATCAGAGAGGTACCGCAAGCCCTAAATTTAGTGATAATTGGGTAGTAGGGGTAAAAGTGTAGGGAAGAAGTCCTAATATATTTAGGGTAATTAAAAAGATCATTAATGAGGTTAGGAGGGCAGCTCACTTATGACCACCAATATTTAAGGGAAGAAGGAGCTGTTGAGTAAAACGGTTAATAAATCAACCTTGAAGCGCGAGGAATCGGTTATTTAATCATCGAGTTGTAGGTGTGGGGTAAAGGAGTCAGGGTAGGGTAAGGGCAAGGGCTATTAATGGGATCCCTAGATAAGTGGGGCTTATAAACTGGTCAAAAAAGCTTAGTGTCATGGTCAAGTTCAGGGGTCTGTTTTGGCTTTTTCTGCGCTTTGCAGAGTAGGGGTGTTTGGGAAGGTGTGGGCTGTAACTTTAGCGGGAATAATGGCCAGGAAGACCATTCACGAGAAGACTAAAATAGCAAATCAAGGTGCGGGGTTGAGTTGGGGCATGTCGTTAGGGGTGGTTGGGAGCCACCAATCTTTAGCTTAAAAGGCTAACGCTATACCCTATTTAGCTTCCTAGCGAGGCGTCTTCAAGTATTCGAGATGATCAGTTTTCAAAGTGTTCTAGGGGAACTGCTTCCACTACAATAGGTATAAAGCTGTGATTTGCTCCGCAGATCTCAGAGCATTGTCCGTAGAATACGCCTGGTCGGGATGCGATGAAGGCTGTTTGGTTAAGGCGGCCTGGGACTGCGTCCATTTTTACTCCCAGGGCTGGTACTGCTCACGAGTGGAGTACATCGTCTGCAGAAACTAAAACTCGGATGGGGGACTCAACTGGAATAACCATGCGATGGTCGGCTTCTAATAGGCGGAATTGTCCTGGGGTTAGGTCTTGGGTGGGGATTATATATGAGTCGAAGCCAAGATCTTCGTAGTCAGTATATTCATAGCTTCAGTATCATTGGTGGCCAACGGCTTTAATTGTTAATAAAGGGTTGTTAATTTCATCTATAAGATAGAGGATGCGAAGGGAGGGGAGTGCAATCAGAATTAAAATGATAGCTGGGAGAATTGTTCAGATAATTTCAATCTCTTGTGAATCTAAAATATATTTGTTCGTTAATTTAGTGGTAACTATAGCAAGAATAATATAAAGCACTAGTGTGCTAATCAGGAAGACGATTATTAAAGCATGGTCGTGAAAATGAAGAAGTTCTTCTATAACAGGTGAAGCTGCATCTTGAAATCCAAGCTGTGACGGATGGGCCATTAAAAGCAAGACACGCGGGGGTCTAACCCACACTTCCGCCTTGACAAGGCGGTGTAATGTACTCTTTTACTAGTGTCTTATAAAGAAAGTGGCAGAGCGGTTATGTGGTCGGCTTGAAACCGACCTATGGGGGTTCGACTCCTCCCTTTCTCGTTAGTTTGCTTGTACTTGTACAAAGGCAGGCTCCTCGAATGTGTGGTATGGGGGAGGGCAGCCATGTAGTCATTCTACATTGGTTGTTGTTAAATCTGTTGCTAGAACTTCACGTTTGGCGGCGAATGCTTCTCAAATAATAAATAAGAACATGATAACAGCCACTAGGGAGATAAGTGACCCGATTGAGGAGACTGTATTTCATAGGGTATAGGCGTCAGGGTAGTCGGAGTATCGTCGGGGCATCCCGGCTAATCCGAGGAAGTGTTGTGGGAAGAAGGTTAAGTTTACCCCTAAGAACATAATACCGAAGTGGATTTTTGTTCAAGTGCTGTGAAGCGTGTAGCCTGAGAATAGTGGAAATCAGTGCACGAAGGCGGCGACAATGGCAAATACGGCCCCCATAGATAATACGTAGTGGAAGTGGGCTACTACATAATAGGTATCGTGGAGTACAATATCTAGAGATGAATTGGCCAGAACAATGCCTGTAAGCCCCCCTACTGTAAACAGGAAAATAAAGCCAAGGGCCCATAAAAGGGGTGTCTCTCATTTAATAGAGCCTCCATGTAGGGTTGCAAGTCAGCTAAATACTTTAACACCGGTTGGGATTGCGATGATTATTGTGGCAGATGTAAAATAAGCACGCGTGTCTACGTCCATACCAACTGTGAATATGTGATGAGCTCATACAATAAAGCCTAGGAGGCCAATAGCCATTATTGCTCACACTATGCCTATATAGCCAAAGGGTTCTTTTTTGCCAGAGTAATAGGCGACGATGTGTGAAATCATACCAAAGCCAGGCAGAATAAGAATATATACTTCCGGGTGTCCAAAAAACCAGAATAAGTGCTGGTAAAGGATTGGATCCCCTCCTCCTGCCGGGTCAAAGAAGGTGGTATTAAGATTTCGGTCGGTAAGGAGTATCGTGATGCCGGCAGCAAGAACTGGTAGGGAGAGAAGGAGAAGAACAGCGGTAATTAAGACGGCTCACACAAACAGGGGTGTTTGGTATTGAGAGATGGCTGGGGGCTTCATATTAATAATTGTGGTGATAAAATTGATTGCCCCGAGGATTGAGGAAATACCTGCTAGGTGAAGTGAAAAGATTGTCAGGTCGACTGATGCTCCTGCGTGGGCTAAATTACCAGACAGGGGCGGGTATACTGTTCACCCGGTTCCGGCACCCGCTTCTACTCCAGAAGAGGCAAGTAGTAGTAGGAAAGAAGGGGGTAGAAGTCAGAAACTTATGTTATTTATACGAGGAAATGCTATATCTGGGGCTCCAATCATTAGGGGAATTAATCAATTTCCAAAACCTCCAATTATAATTGGCATTACTATAAAGAAAATCATTACGAAGGCATGTGCTGTAACGATTACATTATAAATTTGGTCGTCTCCAAGGAGAGCGCCCGGTTGGCTTAGTTCTGCTCGAATGAGTAGGCTGAGGGCTGTGCCTACTATACCGGCTCAGGCACCAAATACTAGATAAAGGGTGCCGATGTCTTTGTGATTAGTGGAGAAAAATCAACGTGTGATGGCCACAGGTAGGATGGCTGAGTTTTTAAGCGATGGATTGTAGCCCCACAAACAGAGGTTTGAGTCCTCTTCTTACCAGAAGTCTTGAGGTGTTATACATATCAGATTGCAAATCTGAAGATGCAGGTTAGTCGTCTGCCGGGACTTTCCCCGCCTTCGCTCGCCGTTCAGGCGGGGAAAATATAGATGGATGCTCGCTGGTTTGAGCGCTTAGCTGTTAACTAAGATCTTGCAGGATCGAGGCCTGCCCTTCTAGTAAGGCTTTAGCTTAATTAAAGTACCTGTTTTGCATACAGGAGATGTGGGGTAGTGTCCCGCAAGCCTTATCAGGGACTGGGGGACTTCCACCCTCACTTAGGGCTTTGAAGGCCCTTGGTCTCGTTTTAACCTAAGTCCCTTAAAGGGTTATTAGTGCTATTGCGGCGGGTGTTAGGGGTAGAAGCAGCAGCGTAGCTATGGCTGAGGTAGCAAGTGGCAGTGTTAGTTGTAAGGAGGGGAGGCGTCATGGGGAGATTGCGGTTAGGTTATTGGGCGAAATAGTTAGTGCTATCGCGTATGATAGCCGCAGATAAAAATATAGGCTAAGGAGGGCGGTTATCGCTGCCAGTGTTGCGGCGGGGGCAAGGTCTTGTTTAGCAAGTTCTTGAAGAATAAGTCACTTTGGCATAAATCCTGTGAGTGGGGGGAGGCCTCCTAAGGATAATAATAAAAGGGGTGCAAGGGCGGTTAGAGCGGGGGTTTTTGTCCACGAGGTTGCTAGAGCATTAATGCTGGTTGCTTTATTAAGTTTAAACATAAGAAATGCTGAAAATGTTATAATAAAATATGTAAGTAGTGTTAAAATAGTTAAGGAGGGGGAGAATTGTAGCACAATTACTATTCAGCCGAGGTGTGCGATGGAGGAGTAGGCAAGAATTTTGCGAAGCTGGGTTTGGTTGAGGCCCCCTCAGCCCCCTACAATGGTTGAGGTGAGTCCGAGGATGATTAAAAGGGTGGTGTTGGCACAAGGGGTTTGGACTAACAAGGCAAATGGGGCAAGCTTTTGTCAGGTTGATAAAATAAGTCCTGTGGTTAGGTCTAGGCCTTGAAGTACTTCAGGTAGTCACGAGTGTACTGGTGCAAGCCCCACTTTTAGTGCGAGGGCCAAAGTGACAAGAGCTGTTGGGAAAGGGTGGGCAATCTGTAAAAGGTCTCATTGTCCAGTTAATCAAGCATTGGTGGTGCTGGCAAAGAGTAGCATAGCTGCTCCGGCAGCTTGAATCAAGAAATATTTAGTGGCTGCTTCAACTGCTCGGGGGTGATGGTGTTGAGCTATTAGAGGGATGATGGCAAGAGTATTTATTTCCAGGCCCATTCAGGCGAGTAGTCAGTGGGAGCTTGCGAAGGTGGTAGTAGTGCCTAAACCAATACCAAATAGCAGGGCGGTTAAGATGTAAGGGTTCATTAGCAAAGGAGGGATTTTAACCTTCGTGTTTGGGGTATGGGACCAAGAGCTTAGAATTAGCTGACTTTACTAGGAAATAGTGTAGTGGGAGCACCAGGAGTTTTGCTCTCCTTAGGCGGGGTTCGAGTCCCCCTTTTCTAAGAAGCGGGGGGGATTTGAACCCCCATAAGTCACTCTATCAAAGTGGCCCTTTACTTCAGGCACGGCTTCTTATCTATAGCTGGGGTGGCAAGCCAGCAAATGCAATGGGGAGGGCGAGGTGTCAGATAACCAGGGCCAGTGTAAGTGGGAGGAAATTTTTTCAAATTAGATGTATGAGCTGATCGTAGCGGAATCGTGGGTAAGAGGCTCGAACTCACAAAAATAAGACAGATAGAAGGGCCGCTTTGGTTATTAGGTTCACTGCGGTAAGTTCAGGTAGTATTGGAAAATGAGAGGCCCCTAGGAAGAGGGTAGCGGAAAGTGTATTTATAAGCAGAATATTAGCATATTCGGCTAAGAAAAATAGGGCGAATGGGCCACCTGCATATTCGACATTGAAGCCAGATACTAGCTCTGATTCGCCTTCAGTAAGGTCAAAAGGTGCACGGTTTGTCTCCGCAAGGGTTGAAATATATCATATTGCGGCTAGTGGTCAAGCTGGGAGTAATATTCAGACGCTCTCTTGGGCAATGTTGAAGGTTTGTAGGGTAAAACCTCCTGTAAAAATAATAGTACTCAGTAAGATCAGGCCTAGACTAACTTCATACGAAATGGTTTGGGCTACGGCCCGGAGGGCCCCGATGAGGGCATATTTTGAATTTGATGCTCAGCCTGAGCCTAGAATGGAGTAGACAGCGAGGCTTGATAGGGCTAAAATAAATAGAATGCCAAGGTTCAAATCAATGACTGGGTATGGGAGAGGCATGGGGGCTCAAAGGGTTAAGGCAAGTGTGAGTGCGAGTAGGGGGGCGAGGAGGAAGAGTACGGGAGAGGAAGTGGAGGGGCGAACGGGCTCTTTAATAAAGAGCTTCACACCATCGGCGATAGGCTGTAACAGTCCGTAAGGTCCTACAATATTTGGACCCTTTCGTAGTTGTATATACCCTAGTACCTTACGTTCTAGAAGCGTGAGGAAGGCGACGGCTAAGAGGACGGGGACAATGAAGGCCAAGGGGTTAAGAACGTGGGTAATAAGGACTGAAATCATAGTTAAGGAGAGGACTTGAACCTCTGTAAAAAGGGCTTAGGTCTTTTGCATTCACCGGGCTCTGCCACCCCAACATGCCGTTCTCTCAGGCATGGGGGGTATGCCCTCTTGCCTACTTTAGTTGTCTTCACTAGGTGGGGGTGAGGCTTGCTTAGAGCAGGGGCCTCTTCTTTTCGGTCCTTTCGTACTAGAAAAGAGCACACCATAGATAGAAACTGACCTGGATTACTCCGGTCTGAACTCAGATCACGTAGGACTTTAACCGTTGAACAAACGGACCCTTAATAGCGGCTGCACCATTAGGATGTCCTGATCCAACATCGAGGTCGTAAACCCCCTTGTCGATATGGGCTCTAAAAGGGGATTGCGCTGTTATCCCTAGGGTAACTCGGTCCGTTGATCGGCATTGCCGGATCTTATTGGTCAGATATTCTGTTAATTAGAGCTGCGGCTCTTAGTTGTAGGAGGGGGTGCTCCCTTTCCACGTGGGGGTTTTTTGTTTCCCCGCGGTCGCCCCAACCAAAGACATTAGGGAAGGATTCCATTAGTTCAGGCCCTTGTAAGGGGTTACTTGACAGGATCTTCTTTGGTGTCTAAAGCTCCATAGGGTCTTCTCGTCTTATGTTTATATCCCCGCTTCTGCACGGGGAGATCAATTTCATTGACTTGAAAGAGGAGACAGTTAAGCCCTCGTTGTGCCATTCATACAGGTCTTCATTTAAAAGACAAGTGATTGCGCTACCTTTGCACGGTCAAAATACCGCGGCCGTTAAACTAATAGTCACAGGGCAGGCGGGACCTCTTATTCTTTAGCTTTGCAAGAGGCGATGTTTTTGGTAAACAGGCGAGGCTTGATTTGTTTGCCGAGTTCCTTCTCTTTCTTTTAGTCTTTCCTGAGGTGCACACCTGTGTAGGGTTAACGGTTTATGTTTGAATTTTTTTCTGGTTGTTTGGGTTGTTGTTCAGGTCCCTCTTCGTTTGGGGTCGTTAATGCTCGGTGCGGGTTCGTTCCGAATTACATGTGTGCAAGGAGAGAGGCTTGGCTCTCTTATTACTCATATTAGCAGGGTCCCTCCCATGTCTGCATGGGATGGCCCGGTAGGGAAGGGGGGGAGTAAGAATTAACGATCAGGATAGAGAGGGGTAGTGATGTATTTGAGCTATAACGCTTTCTACTGGGATGGCTGCTTTTAGGCCCACCCAAATACTTACCTTTATTTAATTATGATCTTTTTCCTCCCGGAAAAGTTGTATCTTGTTTCAAAGGGGCTGTACCCCCTTTGAATAACTCTCACAGTTTCTTGTGGTATCAGGTGGGGTAATACTGAGGTGAATAAAGAATCTGAGAGGCTGAACTTCTATCCATTTCACGGGCAACCAGCTATAACTAGGTTCGGTAGGTTTATCACCTCTACTCAAAGCTCATTCCACTCTTTTGCCACAGAGACGGGTTCGCCCTATAAATAGGCTGTCTTGGAGTAGCTCCCCTAGTTTCGGGGTGTCAAACTAAAGCACTCTTTGCTTGGGTCACGCTGGCTAAATCATGATGCAAAAGGTACGAGAATAAATCTCTGCTTTACTTAGCTTCACTGGGTTGTTTCATTTCTCTTTCAGCGATCCCTTGCGGTACTTTCTCTATTGCTCCTAAGTCCTTTTTCTGTCGCCCATACTAAAGGGGAAAAATGGTTTGTTTAATTAAAACACTCGTGCATTTGGGGTTATAAATAATGGTTGGTTGTTGTTGTGTTTGTGGGCTAGCTGTTGGGCGTCAGGGTGATCCGATTTGCACGGGTGTCTCTTCAGTGTAAGGGAAGTGTTATTCTATTTTAACTACACTCTGATATTACCAAGTGCACCTTCCGGTACCCTTACCATGTTACGACTTGCCTCCCCTCCGCGATTTTTGGGTTTTTAATTATTTAAAGTGATAGGCTTGGGGAGAGTGACGGGCGGTGTGTGCGCGCTTCAGGGCCGATTTCAGCGGAACACGCTATTTTCCGCTTACTACTAAATCCTCCTTCAGGCGCGTGTTTCAGTGCGCCGTTCGTGTTCCCTAATATAGGGAATGTAGCCCATTTCTTCCCCCTCCATGCGCTACACCTCGACCTGACGTTTTGGGTTGTGCCAGTTGTGCTTACTTTTAGGCCTTCACAGGGTAAGCTGACGACGGCGGTATATAGGCGGGATAAACAAGGAAGGGTGAGGTTGAACGGGGGTTATCGGTTCTAGAACAGGCTCCTCTAGGGGGGTCTAAAGCACCGCCAAGTCCTTTGGGTTTTAAGCTGGTGCTCGTAGTTCCCAGGCGGGTAGGGTATGTGATATATTACCAAGGTTTAGGGCTAGGCATAGTGGGGTATCTAATCCCAGTTTGTGCCAGAGCTTTCGTGGGGTCAGGGGTTGTAAAGCTACCTTCGTGGTTGATCTTCTAGCCTTCGGATGCGTATAACAGCTTTGAAGGTGTGCGGCTTTAGTCTCTATTTTCCATAACCACTCTTTACGCCGAATGGTATCAACTTGGGTCTCTCGTATAGCCGCGGTGGCTGGCACGAGTTTTACCGGCCCTCTTAGCTTTAACTAAGTCAAGTTTTCACTTATGGCTTAATGTTTATCACTGCTGAGTTCCCTTGAGGGTGTGGCTAAGCAAGGTGTCATGGGCTTACAGATGTGTGCCTGATACCAGCTCCTTGCTCCCGGGCAGGGAGCTGTAGGGCATTCTCACAGGGGGGCGGATACTTGCATGTGTAAATTTGGCTAAAGTTGATAGTAAAGTCAGGACCAAGCCTTTGTGCGGGCGGGGCTTTCTAGGGCCCATCTTAACATCTTCAGTGTTATGCTTTAATTAAGCTACGCTAGC